GGACTAATCGGTTATTGCCCCCAACATGCCAATATTGGCACGTATAGTACGTAAATGTAACTCGTTGTTCAAACAACTGCTCAGAGTTCCTAGAGCCCCTTGTAAGGCTTGTTGGAAAACCCGTTGTCGGACTTGATTAATCGCCCTTTGTTGTTCAAAATGAATAGTTTCGTTTTTGTAATTTTCTAGTTGTTTCAAAGTCTTAGAAGTGGAATTAATAAAATTAATTCTTTCTCGCTCTATCTCAGAGTATCCATTGACTCGAAACTGATCTGCCTCCATTTCCACTTTTCGTAAGCGTGTCCGGGCCTTTTCCAGCTGTTCAATGGCTCTCCCACGTAGTTCTTCTGAATTTCGAATAGTATTCAAGATCCTCTGTTTTCGATTATCTAATAAATCACTTAATGAAAGTAGATTCTCTTTCCATTCATTTAAAAACTTCCATGATCCCTTCCCGAACCAAACATGAATCTTTCGATTCATTTGGCTCTCACGCTCAATTACTTATGATACTTATGATAAATTCCCATATCTTTTTTTGAATGTAATGAGCCTATCCTCTACTCTCTTCATATTCCAAAATAAAAATATCAAAACCAATCACTAATCCAAAACCAAAAAAGTCGGAGGACTCTTCTGACCAAACAAAAATATGTAATTGTCAACAAAGTTGTTTCTTTTTTTTTATCCAAAAATCCAAAAAGGGTTTTCTTCCTTTAATACACAATACATAGGTCGTCGATTCATCATTGGATAAAAGGGGGTTTAATCCCAATTTTTGTAATAAGCGGTTCAAATCATTTTATCCATATGAGTGTTCTTATATAGATAAATTATTCATTTTGAAAGCATCTCTATATTAATATTCATATTGTGGTAGAAAGAGTACCATGCTGCGTCTGGACTTAAAATGATTTAGCTTTAACCATAGTTAATGGTCCCACATTTTTGGTTGATAGAGAATCAAAGCGGATTTACCAACGAATAACGAAATGCTATGGTTCTTGCATATGATTTCTTTATTCAGAAGTCATTCGTGAGATAATGTACCTACTTTTCCTAGTTATAACATAAAAAGTACAGCTGGTTGGATCCAGCCTATTCTTGAAATAAACAACTCGCACACACTCCCTTTCCAAAAAAAACCAATACCCCAAGCACTACACTTAGATTTATTAGATTTGTTGCTAAAATATCGGTATTAAACCCGAAACTCCCGGCGGATGGCCAGTGGCCTAAAGAAACGAAAGAATCGGTTACATTTTTCATATGATCTCCTCTTATAGATAGACTAAAAAAAAAGAACAGAGTTCTTTTTGTATCGCCCTGCCCCCCCTTTGATATATTTGATATATATATATATTTTACTATTTCTAAATCGAGCCAAAAAAGATTCGATTTAGAAATGGTGAATTACCCCCTTCTTTATTTATTTATTTAAACCCTTCCTAAAAAATATAAAAGGGGGTTCCTTAGACTACGAACGGAAAGGATGAAAACGAGTGAGTATGCTAATTCCTCATCCACAAATCAGCCCTTCCCGTGGGTTATTGCTTTTTCGAATTTATAAGATTAAACAAAAGGATTCGCAAATAAAAGTGCTAATGCTACAACCAGGCCATAAATTGTTAAAGCTTCCATAAAAGCTAGACTAAGCAATAAAGTACCTCGTATTTTTCCCTCCGCCTCAGGCTGTCTCGCGATACCTTCTACAGCTTGGCCCGCAGCAGTACCTTGACCAACTCCAGGTCCAATAGAAGCAAGCCCTACAGCCAATCCAGCAGCAATAACGGAAGCGGCAGAAATCAGTGGATTCATGATAAGTTCCTCATAAAAAAAAAAACGGTTAATGATACAGTCAGCCGATGAATTCTAACTTAATATTACATCGCTACAATTCATCCAGTCGAAGTCACTACAAACTTCAAATTGAAGTAATAATCTTATTCAAGGATCAAAACTACTTTACTTCGATATCTCTTTTTTAGTTCCTATCGACAAAGTCTTTGCGAATCCGTACGACTTTCGTCCGTCCGTTTCTTTGTTCCGAACCATTCTTTGAATTCTTCGATTTTTTTTCTTGATTTCATCTGTTTATTCATTGAACTCCCAGTCCCAGAGGATACGGAAAGACTTCTATTGGAATAGCCATCAAATTTCTAGTAGTAGGGCAAATTGAATATCTCTTTAGTTCATATATAACTAGTCAATATTTAATATCAATTACCTATACACGTCTTTCTTCCATAACGTAAACCAACTCTTCATTCATCTTAAATTCAATCGAATTCGAGAATTATGCGTCGAAAAACAAGTTGACTTATAGCATAGCGCTTTTTTACATATAATATACCTAGTAAAACCTCCCTCTCCGATCCGAATCAACCTATTTTTTATGAATCCCTTTTTTGTTTGTAAATACTTCTTCCCCTTTCTTTATCATTCTCCCGCACGGATACAATCTAAATAGACAAATTTCTTAGGCCGAATCAGTGGATAGAAATATCATTATTTGATTGATCTAAGTTCACGCAATTTATTATTTCTTAAAATTTTATTTTGGTCAATCGCTGAAGAAAATCAACTGAAAGGGGAATCCTTCTATAGAGCACCCCTCTTTTTTTACTCACACTTCGTAAACCACAAGAATTCTTATTCAAATTCTGATTCCGAATAGGAAATATTAGGATTGGCCGACCAGCAATATAAAATGAATATCTATTCAGGAGAGAATGGTATAATATAAGTGGATCAACCAAGAATTTTAGGAAAAAGATCTTTTAGATCTCTTTCCCCCTTTTTTTTACAACTCTCTACTCTAATATCTTTGGCTATTACTCTAGATTGTATATAGTGAGTTGTATATTTAGATTTCCTAATTAGATTAGATTTTTTTTGAGCCACGCATACATTACCTTGGGATAAGCTAAAAAAGAATCTTTCAAAAACTAGTCAATGATGGCCCTCCATGGATTCCCCTATATAAGCCGCGGCTAAAGTTGAAAAAATCAGAGCTTGAATACCACTTGTAAATAATCCAAGGAACATGACAGGTATAGGAACCACTAAAGGTACTAAAGAAACAAGAACAACAACTACTAATTCATCAGCTAATATATTTCCGAAAAGTCGAAAACTAAGTGATAAAGGCTTTGTGAAATCTTCTAAGATGTTAATGGGTAAAAGGATTGGGGTTGGTTGAATATATTTCCCGAAATAACCCAATCCCTTTTTGGTAAGACCCGCATAGAAATATGCCACTGACGTGAGTAAAGCCAAAGCAACAGTAGTATTTATATCATTCGTGGGTGCGGCTAACTCCCCATGAGGTAATTGTATGATTTTCCAAGGTAAAAGCGCTCCTGACCAATTAGAAACAAAAATAAATAGAAACATTGTTCCAATAAAAGGAACCCAGGGGCCATATTCTTCTCCAATTTGAGTTTTACTCACATCTCGAATGAATTCAAGTACATATTCGAAGAAATTCTGACCACCGGTCGGAATGGTTTGTGGGTTCCGAACAGTTAGAGTAGCTGAACCCAATAAGATAGCAATTACAACCCAAGAAGTAATAAGTACTTGGCCGTGGACTTGAAAACCTCCTATTTTCCAATAGAAATGTTGGCCTACTTCCACACCAGAAATATCGTATAACCCCTTTAGTGTGTTGATAGAACAGGATAGAACATTCATATTGCCCTCTTAAAAAAATATAGCTTTAAAGAAAATTATTTTGATTCAAACGTCTCTTTCTCTACGTGACTACTTGAATCCCATATATATTTATAATACCAATTAAAGTCTTGAATACAACGAATCACATAATATCCCCAGTTTTTTATCTCTTTTTTGAGATCCAAAAAGAGTATCTGAGATTCATAAATAGTAACTTATTACAAAACTCTATGAAATTCCCAAAGTAAGTTAAGTTTTTTATCTTATTATTAAACTAGAACGCCCTTCACGAATTGCGAATACTAATTTGTTAATAATTAATCGAATTGAAGATATAGCGTCATCGTTGGCTGGAATCGAAATATCTGCAAGATCGGGGTCACAATTTGTATCGATTAAACAAATTGTTGGAATTCCCAAAGTGATACATTCTTGAAGGGCCGTATATTCTTCGTGTTGATCAATGATGATTACAATATCTGGTAACCCCGTCATATATTTAATCCCGCCCAGATATGTTTGCAAGTGAGATAATTGTCTTTTCAACACGGCCGCATCTCTTTTCGGAAGACGATGGAGTCTCCCTGTTTTTTGTTCTGTTCTCAAGTCTCTAAACTTATGAAGTCTCGTTTCTGTAGTGGACCAATTCGTTAACATACCGCCAAGCCATTTTTTATTAACATAATGACACCGAGCCCTTATTGCAGCCCATGCTACTAGGTCAGCTGCTTTATTTTTAGTGCCAACGATTAAGAATTGTTTTCCCTTACTTGCTGCATCAAAAACCAAATCACAGGCTTCTGATAAAAAACGAGCGGTTCTAGTAAGATTTATAATATGAATACCTTTACGCTTTGCAGAAATATAAGGGGCCATTTTAGGATTCCATTTCCTAGTACCATGTCCAAAATGAACTCCGGCCTTCATCATCTCTTCCAAATCGATGTTCCAATATCTTTTTGTCATTTCTCCCCACACCCCCCTCAAAAAAGAGACGAGGGTATCCTAAAATAAATAATTGTTCCGATGGAACCTTCTCTTCTACCGCAAATTGGCCGTAGATTTACGACCTAAGCCATTACATTATTCCTTTTCTATTCATTATTATCATTTTTACTATTACTAAATGAAATCAAATGTTTTCAAATAAAAGACTAAATCCGCTTTTAGGAATCATTAAATCCTATACTTATATACCTATAAATGATTGTTCTGATGTATCGTGGAAATTCTTTGAAAGGCAAGAATCAAAAAATTTTCTGTGGTGGAACAAAATATCTCTCATTTCCCCCTCAAATATATTATTATTTTTGGTTTCCAAG